AATTCATACAAAAATCTTTCTGTGATAGTTCACATATTCTATAGTTCCTTATCGTATCAATTTCCAATTTTTGATCATTGAGATTTAGAGTCAATACATATTACTATTTAAGCATAGATATTACCTCCCCTTCCCCCTCTCAAACAAATTGAAATGATTGAAGTTTCTCTATTTGGAATCGTCTTGGGTCTAATTCCTATTACTTTGGCTGGCTTATTTGTAACTGCATATTTACAATACAGACGGGGTGATCAGTTAGAACTTTGATTAATTAGCATCTCTTTTTTGATTGACCTCCTACCTCCTTTAATTCACGGGAGGTCACAATTAGATTGGTTTCGTTTTTTCGGTGGTAATTTTCGACCTAGCGTGACTAACAAGAACACAGAATCACGCTCTGTAGGATTTGAACCTACGACATCGGGTTTTGGAGACCCACGTTCTACCGAACTGAACTAAGAGCGCTTTATTATCACAAAGAATATTTTGTAACTCGAATACGTCTTGGATATATACTATCATAAAATTAAAGATTTTTTTTGTATATCCAATTTTCTTTTAATTGATCTCCCCCGTTACTGTTCAGAAGATAAGTAATAGGTAGGGATGACAGGATTCGAACCCGTGACATTTTGTACCCAAAACAAACGCGCTACCAAGCTGCGCTACATCCCTTTCAATTGGTCTACAGTGTCATTGTAGAGAATCCCTGTTTTCGTTTCCATATTTTTATTTCTTCCATTGATATACACAAATATCTTGTCATTTCTTCTTTTTGGTTTCATATAAGATATAATTATATTAAAAATAGTAAAGGACTTCTATTCTATATATATTAACTTCTATTCTATATATATTCTATTATATTAAAGTATGAAATAAATATGAGACTCTGTAAAAAAACGACTATTTTTCGAGAATTTCTGGCCTAAAGTGGCATATTTGTTTCTTTTAAGATTAATAAAAAAAGTATGATCTATTTTGTACATTTCAAATTGTACATTTCAACTTGAATTAGGGATTATGCGTACAAATAGAAGCGTCCAGTCATTAAGTACATATACACATCGGGTTATATATGTATTACCATTATGTATTAGAAATAATAAAGAAGGAGGAGAATTTAAAATGCGAGATCTAAAAACATATCTCTCCGTGGCACCGGTAGTAAGTACTCTATGGTTCGGATCTTTAGCAGGTTTATTGATAGAGATCAATCGTTTTTTTCCGGATGCGTTGATATTCCCCTTTTTTTAATTCTCGTTATTGATACGGTAGGGGGGGGAAGAGGATTAGAGATAGAATAAAATATCTGTAACTAATCCCTTCCCTTCTTTTGTTTTTTCGAATATACGTTAAACAAAAAAGCGATTTCCCCTCGGTGAAACTAGTAACTCGGGCCCGGCTCAAATGAAAATAAAATTAATAAAAAATAGAGTGAAATGTGATGGTTAGGGCAACAATATCATACAAGATACTTAAATAAAAATGAAATGCTGTTCGGCAATTTAAAATGCTAAATCTAGTAATATAGCTAGAAATCATTATATTACTTATTTATTAATGTTATTATTTATATTGATTTATATTGATTTATTGCAACGAAATCTTTCTTTCATAATTAGCATAATTAGATTTCGAGTTACCTGTTTTTTTTGTTCTTTTTCCTCATTTCGGATCGGAAAATTAAAGAATTGAATGAATCAAAAACCAAAGGAGGCTTATGGCCAAGGGTAAAGATGTCCGAGTAACGGTGATTTTGGAATGTACCAGTTGTGTTCGAAATCGTATTAATAAGGATAAGGAATCAACGGGCATTTCCAGATATATTACTCAAAAGAATCGACATAATACGCCTAGTCGATTGGAATTGAAAAAATTCTGTCCCTATTGTTACAAACATACGATTCACGGGGAGATAAAGAAATAGATCGAACCAGGCGCGCTCGTGTGTCAGTCTTCCTTTTCAAGGAATGTCAAAAATGACATAGACATATTAGATATATCTAATATATAACAATATATATATATATATATTAATTTAAATATAAATAAACCAAATCCTATTTCGATCAGATCAACCATGATGGAGAATTCAGAAATAGGATTAGGGTATTTTCTTTAGGATAAGGAATAAACAAAAGGATAAGGAATAAACAAACCATGGATAAATCCAAGCGAATCTTTCTGAAATCCAAGCGATCTTTTCGTAGGCGTTTGCCTCCGATCCAATCGGGGGATCGAATTGATTATAGAAACATGAGTTTAATTAGTCGATTTATTAGCGAACAAGGAAAAATATTATCTAGGCGGGTGAATCGATTGACCTTAAAACAACAACGATTAATTACTATTGCTATAAAACAAGCTCGTATTTTATCTCCGTTACCTTTTCTTAATAACGAGAAACAATTTGAAAGAAGCGAGTCAACCGCTAGAACTCCGGGTCTTAGAACCAGAAAAAGGTAGGCTGACTCTTGAATTGAATCAAAAAATTCCAATCCAAATTCAAATGCGTATTGACGCTTTTTTTCTAAAAATAGTAAATCCGGATTTGATTGTCATTTGAAAAAAAAAAAAAAAAATAGGGGAAGAATAAGAAATATTTTTTATTAAACGTGTTTCTTCATTTTCATTTTGACGACGTTTTCATATTTTATCATACTAATTTCTACTCTACCTTCCCAGAGTTCATTTTCCAGGGAACTCCATTTCAACCATTCCAACGGATTCCTTTCACTCTCTTTATTTTATGATCTCATTGGAAATCATATAAAGACAACTCTTATTTAATATAGCTATTTGCGCAAGTATTTTACGATTAAGAAGCAACTTTTTCTTGTACAGATTGTGTATTAATTTACTATAACTAAAGTATACCTTATTGTCTCGAATTACTGCATTTATACGAGTGATCCACAAGCGACGAAAATCTCTCTTTTGTTTACCCCTATCCCGATGAGCCGAAACCAAAGCTCTTATTTTCTGTTGGGTAATAGTCCGAGTAAGTCTTGAATGAGCCCCTCGAAAAGTTGATGCAAATAAACGGATTTTTGTTCTACGTCTTCGAGCTATATATCCTCGTTTAATTCTGGTCATTGAATAAATGAAACTTTGATGAATAACTAATTGATTTCCTTTCTTTCAGTTATTCCCTTACTGTGTCCTAGTCTATTAATAACAAAACGGATTCTTCCAATGTATAAAATAAAAATTCCAATGGCTTTTGCTACTCTAACCTTCCCGACCACGATTTTTTTTAGGCATTTCACCTAGAAATAAAATATAAATCAAAATTGTATTGATACTAGGTATCAAAAACGCATAGTAAATAAAAAGTAATAAATAAAAATAGATTCTAGTGGGTTCCATCGTTTCTATGGTTACTTCTTAAACGGCGAGGTCCTCTCTATACACCGGAGCCCTTCCTTCATTTAATCAATGTTATTGTTAACTTGTACAGTTCACATTCTTTGGCTCTACCCAAAATTATCTAGTACTAGGTCTTTCACAACGAGATCTATTTATACAGTAACGGTATTTAATTATGAGGATTTGCTGAGTAGCTGACCCTGTTAGTCCGTTCTTGTAAGAATAAGGCCTAAAATTTGGACCTTTTAAAATACGATTTCCCCTGCTTAATGAATACCATTTGCTATCAATGGGGAATCCTGACTCATCTTAAATTTAAAATTGAGGTGATTGGATTTGCACCAACGGTAACCATACATTTGATACCCCAATGGAAGGATAGATCTTTTTTTTTATTGAATATTCAATGGAGTTCGTTCATTCTACCCTACTCAACGGATCGGTGATACTGGATCAATTGTTTTCTTTCTTTTATCCTAGTCCACGGTCTGAACGAGTCGCACATACACCCTAGTACATGTTCCTCGTCGCTGAGGACATCCTCCAAGAGCGGGGGATTTCGTGACATTTCTGATTGGCTGTCTTGTGTTTCTAATAAGTTGTTTAATAGTTGGCATGTTGAATCATATATATAATGGGCTGGTTTAGATCGATCTTAACCGGATGCTTAGGAATTCTTTATTCTTTATTTTTTCTATATTTTTCATTTCTATATTAAGAAATTTAGAAATAGAATAGTAAATCCGGTAAGAAGATAAAATACCAAATCACGAATTTGTACGAAACCCTTTTTCTTTTTTATTCAGTCGCTACAAGATCAACAATTCCATGAGCTTGGGCTTCTGTTGCTGACATAAAAACATCTCTTTCCAGATCTTCGGATACAACCCATAAGGGTTTGCCCGTCCTTTGTGCATAAACCCTTGTGATGGTTTCGCGCAGCTTCAGCAGCTCTTCCGCTTCCAGGACAAATTCTCCCGTCTGTGCCTCATAAAAAGAACTAGCAGGTTGATGGATCATTACCCTGATGATATAATATATGATATAACATAAAAAATGTTTCTTCTATCTCGCATGATGAAAGTGAAAGGTGAGTAGATAAAGACTAATCAAAAAAGATATAATTGAACAACCGTACAGGCATTCTTTTGCGCATTGCATACGGCTCTATAATGGAATTTACTTTTTTTTTTACCTTAGAATAAATAGAAAATAAATGATAGGGTCTATCAGACTCAGGTTGGTAAATGATCCAATAACCACCCTTCCTTTTGTAGTAGTTCAAAAATACTATAAAAATACTATGATGGTTCCGTTGCTTTATATATTTATTTCGTCTGTTATTTAGCAATCCCAAAGTTTCTTTTTTTTTTCAAATACAAAAACAAGATTTATTTTTATATTCTTTCATAACCTAAATATTGTTAGCCCCCTGGTGTGAAAACAAAAAAGTTTGTGACGCTGAAATAGGCCTCCCGACAGATTGACTAAAATCGAAAATGCCCTTTTATCTCATACTACTCTTTCGATACGTAATCTAAGGGTTTAAATAAAAAAAAAATTCATATCGAATTCGAAGTGCCATGCTATTATTACTTAATATTCATATAGAGCGAAGGCATAGTTTTCTTTTTTCTCTCAAATCAAATAAAAAACTCATTGGCGCCGAGCGTGAGGGAATGCTAGACGTTTGGTAATTTCCCCCCCGACAAGAATAAAAGATCCCATCGAAGCGGCTAATCCCATGCATATTGTCTGTATATCTGGTCGCACAAATTGCATAGTGTCATAAATAGCTACTCCGGGTATTACCCACCCACCAGGAGAGTTTATAAACAAATACAGATCTTTGGTATCGTCCTCTATGCTGAGATATACCATAAGACCAATAAGTTGATTCGAGATCTCGCTATCAACCCCTTGGCCTAAAAAAAGTAATCTTTCTCGATAAAGTCGGTTGATTGGGATAAAATGGTATCCCTTAGAAACCGTACATGCACCTTTTGATGCATACGGTTCAACAAAAATCATGAAAAAAAGGAATCAATGTGTAGATTCTAGCTTTTTTTTCATAACAGGTTTTTAACTTATAAAAAACTTTATAAAATAAAATGGACTTTCTTTCATTTTTCAAGAAAGGTGCGTTTTGGCCTGTTTTGTTTATCTAAAAAAATTGCTAAGCTTATCTGACTAACTTCTCATTGATGTATTGTTTCATCGAGATACAATTTAAATCGCGATGTAATTTTCTTGTTCCTGACTGGGCTTCTTCAATTTTTTTAGGTTTATGCTCTACTCCGAGTAAAGATCCGCCCGATTTGGATTTGTACATATAGGACAAATGCCCCAATACCACGTCCTTTTGCTACGACTTCCCTATTTTTTTTTCTAAACGGAGCCTGGATACTTTATTTAATTGGTCTAACCAAGTCAACCATAAATTATTATAATTGATAATATTAATCCGTATACCCTCCCTAAAAAATGTGCACTTCACGCTCCAAATTTTTGATAATTGAATCAATATTTCTCGGGCGAAAGAGGGGATATCTCGATCGGGGAAGAGAACGGGGAAATCCCATATGCCCAATATATCTGACAAGTCGCACTATACGTCAATCCACAATGCATCTTCCTCTCCAGGACTTCGAAAGGGTACTCTTGGAACACCAATAGGCATTAAATAAAAGAAAAATTAAGTACTATATCTCACTTTGATGTGAAAGCGTAACAGTGGGTTTAGTGACCTAATACTATTGATTTTATTATCCTATTTTATCCATAGATTGACTAAGTTCATAAAAAAAGAAGACAAAATGAATAAAGGGGAATTCTTCCAAATGAATCCTTTGAATGATGAACAAATATATATACATTCATGCATATAAAATAGTATCAACCCCTTACCATTGCGTATTGTTACTTATCGGGTATAGAATAGATCTGCTTCTTTTTGTTCCTACGAACAAAAAAGTTTCATTCTTACTAAAAGTAATTATTACGAAAAGCATCAAACAAATATTAATCCTTTCCCCGAGAGAATCCCCTAAAAAAGGGGTCCGTAGCATAGCTTTTTCCAATGCAATAAAGTTACATTGTATCTATTTTTCGTTGATAAAGGGGTATTTCCATGGGTTTGCCTTGGTATCGTGTTCATACCGTCGTATTGAATGATCCGGGTCGTTTGATTGCTGTCCATATAATGCATACGGCTCTGGTTGCTGGTTGGGCCGGTTCGATGGCTCTATACGAATTAGCCGTTTTTGATCCCTCTGATCCTGTTCTTGATCCAATGTGGAGACAGGGTATGTTCGTTATACCCTTCATGACTCGTTTAGGAATAACGAATTCGTGGGGCGGTTGGAGTATCACAGGGGGGACTGTAACGAATCCGGGTATTTGGAGTTACGAAGGTGTGGCTGGGGCACATATTGTGTTTTCGGGCTTGTGTTTTTTGGCAGCTATCTGGCATTGGGTGTATTGGGATTTAGAAATATTTACTGATGAACGTACAGGAAAACCCTCTTTGGATTTGCCTAAGATTTTTGGAATTCATTTATTTCTCTCAGGGGTGGCTTGCTTTGGTTTTGGTGCATTTCATGTAACAGGATTGTATGGTCCTGGAATATGGGTGTCCGATCCTTATGGACTAACCGGAAGGGTACAGGCCGTAAATCCAGCGTGGGGTGTGGAGGGTTTTGATCCTTTTGTTCCGGGAGGAATAGCTTCTCATCATATTGCAGCAGGGACCTTAGGCATATTGGCAGGTCTATTTCATCTTAGTGTTCGTCCACCCCAACGCCTATACAAAGGATTACGTATGGGAAATATTGAAACCGTCCTTTCCAGTAGTATTGCTGCTGTCTTTTTTGCAGCTTTTGTAGTTGCTGGAACTATGTGGTATGGTTCAGCAACTACCCCGATTGAATTGTTTGGTCCGACGCGCTATCAATGGGATCAAGGATACTTCCAACAAGAAATATATCGAAGAATTGGTGCTGGCTTAGCCGAAAATCAAAGTTTATCCGAAGCTTGGTCTAAAATTCCTGAAAAACTAGCTTTTTATGATTACATCGGCAATAACCCGGCAAAAGGGGGATTATTCAGAGCGGGCTCAATGGACAACGGGGATGGAATTGCTGTTGGGTGGTTAGGACATCCTATCTTTAGAGATAAAGAGGGGCATGAACTTTTTGTACGTCGTATGCCGACGTTTTTTGAAACATTTCCAGTTGTTTTGGTCGACGGGGACGGAATTGTTAGAGCCGATGTTCCTTTTAGAAGGGCAGAATCGAAATATAGTGTCGAACAGGTAGGTGTAACTGTTGAGTTCTATGGCGGCGAACTGAACGGGGTCAGTTATAGTGACCCTGCTACTGTGAAAAAATATGCTAGACGTGCTCAATTGGGTGAAATTTTTGAATTAGACCGTGCTACTTTGAAATCCGATGGTGTTTTTCGTAGCAGTCCAAGGGGTTGGTTTACTTTTGGGCATGCTTCGTTTGCTTTGCTCTTCTTCTTCGGACACATTTGGCATGGTGCTAGAACCCTGTTTAGAGATGTTTTTGCTGGTATTGATCCAGATTTAGATGCTCAAGTGGAATTTGGGGCATTCCAAAAACTTGGAGATCCAACTACAAGAAGACAGGTAGTTTGATACATATTGTTTTGTTCCTTTTCGTTTTTATTTTATTTGACTGACTATAGGGTTGGGGTACCGGATAAATCTTGATTTGAGATTTGACTCGCTGCCTTTTCTTTGACTTTTGTTCTTTCTTTATCCGGGAGACGGTCCAAAATAAACAGCTATGGAAGCTATAATTGTAAACCACGATCGAATCTATGGAAGCATTGGTTTATACATTCCTTTTAGTCTCAACTCTAGGAATAATCTTTTTCGCTATCTTTTTTCGCGAACCGCCTAAAGTTCCAACAAAAAAGTAAAAAGGCGAAATGATTTGTCATTATCTCAATTGAAAGTAATGATCCTCCCAATATTGGGAGGATCATTACTTCGACTAGTCCCCGTGTTCCTCGAATGGATCTCTTAGTTGTTGAGAGGGTTGCCCAAACGCAGTATATAAGGCGTACCCGGTAAAACTTACAAGTAACCCAGATAAAAAGATGGCAACTAGGGTTGCTGTTTCCATTATTATATAGTTTTAAGACATTATGTAGTTTTAAGACCACAATGGATCTATGATAAGATCATTTATTTACAACGGAATGGTATACAAAGTCAACAGATCTTAATGAATAAAAAATATTATGGCTACACAAACCGTTGAGGGTAGTTCTAGATCTGGCCGCCCAAAACGAACTAATGCCGGGAGTTTATTGAAACCATTGAATTCAGAATATGGTAAAGTAGCTCCTGGTTGGGGAACTACTCCTTTGATGGGTCTCGCAATGGCTCTATTTGCAGTATTTCTATCGATTATTTTGGAGATTTATAATTCTTCCATTTTACTGGATGGAATTTCAATGAATTAGATTTATAAGAACCATTAACTATGTTTTTCAATACAAAGTGAAGCGTTTAGTTTTCTGATTTTTATCCCAGTCTATTTTGGTAGTTCGACCGTGGAATTTTTTTTTCTGTATTTCCGGAATATGAGTGTGTGACTTGTTATAATTGATCCTATGGCTAGTACAGAGAATAGATCTGTCATCTTGATAGAGATGCTTTTACTTCGTCGGATATTCATTTTAGTATCTGGAGCACGGAATATATGAAATATATTAATAAAGTATTAGAACTATGATTCATACTTAATAGTCAGACCTCGTGACCGGACTTCAAAAAAAATTTTAAAGAGTTAGAAGTTATAAATAGAAAGATTTTTTTTCTTTCAAACTTCCGTTTAGGCTTGTTTTGATCAAAGGACAAAGATTTCTTTTGATTTTTCATCATTAGATCTAGTCATTGAATAAGTGATGATCCAACGGTTCTTACTCGGGGAATTTTGGGACTTAGTTTGATAAGGTTTTATTGAATCGTCGTGGTTCTCGTATGAATCTGAGGTTTTAATCGATTTATAGGGTCTTAACAAGATAATTCCTATCAATAAAATCAATAAAAAAACAGCAGTAAAGCCCATAAATAACAACAAAGAAAATAGGTAAATAGAAGATTCAAGAGGCCTAGAATGATCAATATAGAGACGAATGAGCCGACTTAATTTTTTGGCATTATAACCACAAAGAATAGTTTTCGGGTTTTTTATTCTTTCATATCTTAAGAAAAAAAAAATGGAATCATAGAATTAATAAATTTAAAACTTTCTATTCCACACATCCGTTAGAACTATAGTATTGGGGTGTTTCTGTTTGAGCCGTACGAGATGAAATTTTCATATACGGTTCTCGGGGGGGGGTCTCTTTGATTTACCTATCTCAATAAAATCTATGATTGGTTCGAAGAACGTCTTGAGATTCAGGCAATTGCAGATGATATAACTAGTAAATATGTTCCTCCTCACGTCAACATATTTTATTGTCTAGGAGGAATTACGCTTACTTGTTTTTTAGTACAAGTAGCTACGGGGTTTGCTATGACTTTTTATTATCGTCCGACCGTTACAGAGGCTTTTGCTTCTGTTCAATATATAATGACTGAAGCGAACTT